GTATCGAGAATGATACCAAAGATCTATATTTGTTTATAAACTCTCCTGGCGGATGGGTTATTCCTGGAGTGGCTATTTATGATACAATGCAATTTGTGCGACCAGATGTACAGACAATATGCATGGGATTAGCCGCTTCAATGGGATCTTTTATCTTGGCCGGAGGAGAAATTACCAAACGTCTAGCATTCCCTCACGCTTGGCGCCAATGAGGTTTTTATTTGAGAGAAAAAAATAAGACTATGCCTTCGCCATATGAATATTAAGTAATAATAGCATGGCACTTTGAATTCGATATCAAAATAAAAAATTTTTATTGTTTTTTCAAAACATTTGATTATGTATCGAGAGAGTAGTATGAGATAAAAGGTATTTCCTATTTTTTATATTGGGGATTCCAGTTCAGCGTCACAAACTTTTTTATTTTCACACCGGGGAGCTTAGTTATGTTCTGAAAGAGTTCGAAAATAAAAAACAAGATTAGTTTTTCCTTATTTTACAAAAAGCAACTTTGGGATTGCTGAAACACAGACAAACCAAATAATAATAATAAATATATATAAAGCAACGGAGCCATCATAGTATTTTTAACTTTTACGAAAGGAAGGGTGGTAATTTGATCATTTACCGATCTGGGTCTGATAGATCCTATTTTTTTTCTTTGATGGAAGGTAAAGGTCAATTTTATTATAGAGCCGTATGCAATGCATAAAAGATGCCCGTACGGTTGTTCAATTCTGTCTTTTTTCTTTTTATTCTTTATCTTTCTTTTCTATTCATCATGCAAAATAGAGGAACCCCTCTTTTGTTATACCATCAGGGTAATGATTCATCAACCTGCTAGTTCTTTTTATGAGGCACAAACGGGAGAATTTATCCTGGAAGCGGAAGAGCTGCTCAAACTGCGTGAAACCCTCACAAGGGTTTATGTACAAAGAACGGACAAACCTTTATGGGTTGTTTCGGAAGACATGGAAAGAGATGTTTTTATGTCAGCAACAGAAGCCCAAGCTTATGGAATTGTTGATCTTGTAGCGGTGGTTGAGTGAAAATAGCTCGGATTTCTATTTATTTCGCGTAAATCCTCGATTTCATATTTTAGATTTTTGCTGAATTTACTAGAAAATTAAATAGAAGTAATTCAAAATCATCAGGTTAGGATCGATCTAAACCAGCCCATTATTTATATGATATGCTTCAACATGCCAACTATTAAACAACTTATTAGAAATACAAGACAGCCAATCAGAAATGTCACAAAATCCCCCGCGCTTCGGGGATGCCCTCAGCGTCGAGGAACATGTACTAGGGTGTATGTGCGACTCGTTCAGATCATGAGCTGGGATAAAAAAGAAAACTTTTTCTAGTATCAATGATCAGTACCGGCGAATAGGATAGAATAGAAAAAGAAGTCCATTCAATTCAGTATCTAAAAAAAAAAAAGAGACTCTATCCATTCTATTGTGTATGAAATTTATGGTTTCCATTGGTGCAAATCCAATCATCTCAATTTAAGATGAGAAGCAATTCTCCATTGGTAGCAAATGGTTATCCATTAAGCGGAGAAAATCTTACTTAAAAACAGAAAACTTAGGCCCCCTCTTGCAAGAACGGACTAACAGGGTTAGCTACCCAGCCAACTTTCATAATTAAATACCGTTACTGTGTAAGTAGATCTAATCGTGAAAGACTTATTACTGGATAATTCATGGGTAGAGCCAAAGAATGTGAACTATACAAGTTACCAATAACATTGATTAAATGAAGTAAAGGCTCCGGTGTATAGAGAAAACCTCACCGTTTAAGAAGTAATCATAGAAACGAAGGAAGCCGCTATTTCTTTATCCATTTCTATTTTTTATTTATTCTATTTTGATACCTAGTAAAATACAATTTATTATTTCGAAGTGAAATGCCTAGAAAAAAGAAAAATAGTGGTCGGGAAGGTTATAGTAGCCAAAGCCATTGGAATTTTTAGTTTATACATTGGAAAAAAGCTTTGTTATTAATAGACTAGGAAAGGGAAAAAGAATAACTGAAAGAAAGGAAATCTATTAGTTATTCGTCAAAGTTTCATTTATTCAATGACCAGAATTAGACGGGGAAATATAGCTCGGAGACGTAGAACAAAAATTCGTTTATTTGCATCAAGCTTTCGAGGGGCTCATTCAAGACTTACTCGAACAATTACTCAACAGAAAATAAGAGCTTTGGTTTCGTCTCATCGGGATAGGGATAAGCAAAAGAGAAATTTTCGCCGTTTGTGGATCACTCGAATAAACGCAGTAATTCGTGAAATAGGGGTATCCTATAGTTATAGTAGATTAATACACGACCTATATAAGAAACAGGTGCTTCTTAATCGTAAAATACTTGCACAAATAGCTATATCAAATAAAAATTGTCTTTATATGATTTCCAATGAGATCATAAAAGAAGTAGATTGGAAAGAATCCACCGGAATAATTTAAACGGAGTTCCCCGGAGAATGAACTCCGGGAGGGTAGAGTCAAAATGAATATGATAAAAAATTAGTAAAAACAAATGAACACACTCAAAAAAAGATTTATTCTTACCCGATTCTTTTTTTTTCTTACGACACGATAATTAAATCTGCATTTTTCATATTTTTCGAACAAAACATCAATCTGCGTTTGAATTCGGATTTTAATTTTTATTCAAGTGAAGAAAGAGTAAGCCTATTTATTTCTGGCTCGAAGACCCGCAGTTCTGGCGGTCGACTCGGTTCTTTCAAATTGTTTCTCATTATTAAGAAAAGGTAACAAAGATAAAATACGAGCTTGTTTTATAGCAATAGTAATTAATCGTTGTTGTTTCAAGGTCAATCTATTCACCCGTCTAGATAATATTTTTCCTTGTTCGCTAATAAATCGACTAATTAAACTCATGTTTCTATAATCAATTCGATCCCCCGATTGGATCGGGGGCAAACGCCTACGAAAAGATCGCTTGGATTTAAGAAAAGGTCGCTTGGATTTATCCATGGTTTGTTTAGTTTATTCCTTATCCCGAAAATCCTATTTCGGTCGGATCTAAAATGAATTAGAATAAATAGGATTTGGTTTGTTTATATTTAATTATGTTATATGTTATATATAGAATATTTAACTATGTTCTATATATAATGTCATTTTTCCCCTTCCTTCGAAGGGTTACATACGTGTGCTCGATTATATCTATTTCTTTATCTCCCCATGAATCGTATGTTTGTAACAAAATGGACAGAATTTTCTCAATTCCAATCGATTAGGCGTGTTGTGACGATTCTTTTCAGTAATATATCTGGAAATACCCGTTGATACCTTATTAACACCGTTTCGAACACAACAGGTACATTCCAAAATAACCGTTATTCGGACATCTTTCCCCTTGGCCATGAACCCCCTTTGGATTTTTGATTTACTCAACTCTTCTATTTTCGATCCGAAACGAAGAAGAAGAAGGGAAGGAAAAAATAGAAGTTACTAACTTGAAATCCAATTATGAAAAATTTCGCTGCAATATACTAAAAAAAAAGAGAATGATTTATAAACTTTATTTCAAATCACAGTATTTCATTTACATTTAAGTACCTTGTATAAGAGTCTTGTCCTAGATCTAGACCCCACCTTGTTTATTCTACCTCCATCCCTATTTAATAATTTATTTAATTTAATTCAAACTTGAACCCAAGTCTCGAAGCTGTTGAATCCACCTTTTCTTTTTTTCTCTTTCCTCCCTCTTATTCTAAAAGGGAAAAAAGAGAAAAAAGGGCGCGAAGGATTAGTCACAAATATTTAATTGTATCTCGAATCTTCGTTATTTGGTACCGTGTCAATAACTAGAATCAAAAAAAGGGGAATGTCAACGCATCTGGGAAAAAACGATTAATCTCTATCAATAGACCTGCTAAAGACCCGAACCATAGAGTACTTAATACTGGTGCCACGGAAAGGTATGTTTTTAGATCTCGCATTGAAAAATCTCCTTCCTTTTTTTATTGTAATATATTTTATTGTAATCTAAAATAGTAATACATATACATATATGATCAGATGCATATGCAGTTAAGAACCTTGTACACGGAATCCCTAATTAAAATTGAAATGTACAACTATCCGGTGAATAAAATTTTTTTATTAAAACATAAAAAAACGTCCTCTTCTTCCCGAGCATTCCCGAAAACTACTCATTTATTTTTACGACAGGTTCCGTTCCGTATTTCATACGTATATAAGCCTTTTACTATTATTATATGTTAAATGGGACCAAAAAGACGAAATGCCCATATAAATTCTATATATCAATGGAGGAAATAACGATGTGGAAAACAAGACAGGAATTCTATACAATGACACTGTAGACCAATTAGAGGGATGTAGCGCAGCTTGGTAGCGCGTTTGTTTTGGGTACAAAATGTCACAGGTTCAAATCCTGTCATCCCTACCTATTACTTCTCCGTTGAGCAGTAACGAGGGATTAATTGAGATCGATTCAAATTGAACATATATATATAATATATATAATCGTTCATTCAAAGACGTATTGGGGTTAAAAAAAGTGTCTTTACAGTCTTCTCTCTTCTGATAAGAAAGCGCTCTTAGTTCAGTTCGGTAGAACGCGGGTCTCCAAAACCCGATGTCGTAGGTTCAAATCCTACAGAGCGTGATTTCGTCCTTATTTTTCTTAGATCATTAGATCAAATTAGACTGAAAGAGCTTCACTAACTTGAACCGCAATCTAAATTTGACCTCCTTTGTATTAAAGAAAGTAGGAGGTCAATCAAAAAAAGAGATAGTAATTAATCAAAGGTCCGATTGATCACCACGCCTATATTGTAAATATGCAGTTACGAATAATCCAGCCAAAGTAACAGGAATTAGACCTAACACGATTCCAAATAGAAAAACTTCAATCATTGCAATTTATTTGAAAGGAGAAAAAGGAGGTAATATCTATACCTAAATATTAATCCGAATTACCATGAATCTCAATGACCA